ATTTAAATCCTCTAATATGAAAAGAAAAGTATTCGAAATTCACAGTACCAAAGGTCTAAACTAAATATGAAAAAAAAAATATATTTCTGCTAAATGAAATTAATAAATACAAAAATAGATAAAAAATAAGGAAGAGAATCAAACTACAAAATAATGAATCCTAAATCAATCGGTTTCAAGTTCGAATTCCATAGATAAATAGGCGGGGGTCTTGATATTTTTAAACTTTACTAATTTAATAAGGAAACAATGGAACAATTGAATTGGATTCGGTTCGTTTGAATTAATTGATCACCCTTGCTATCGGATATTCTTATATTCAAGAATTTTGGTAAAAAACTTCAACATATTTTTTGTATTATTTTATTATGCGAATCAATGCTACTACTTCTAATTTTGGGGTTTCTGTGCCTGAAAAAAAAAACTTTGGTCGGATCGATCAAATCATCGGTCCGGTATTGGATGTAGCTTTTCCCCCCGGGAAGATGCCTAATATTTATAACGCTCTGGTAGTTAAAGGTCAAGATACTATCAGTCAACCATTTAATGTGACTTGTGAGGTACAGCAATTATTAGGAAATAATCGAGTTCGGGCCGTAGCTATGAGTGCTACAGCTGGTCTAATGAGAGGAATGGAAGTGATTGACACGGGAGCTCCTCTCAGTGTTCCAGTCGGTGAAGCAACTCTCGGACGAATTTTCAACGTACTTGGAGAGCCGGTTGATAATTTAGGTCCTGTCGATACTTGCACGACATTTCCTATTCACAGATCCGCGCCCGACTTTATCCAATTAGATACAAAATTATCTATTTTTGAAACAGGAATTAAGGTGGTAGATCTTTTAGCTCCTTATCGACGTGGAGGAAAAATTGGGCTATTCGGGGGAGCTGGCGTGGGTAAAACAGTACTCATTATGGAATTGATCAACAATATTGCTAAAGCTCACGGGGGTGTATCTGTATTTGGAGGAGTGGGTGAACGTACTCGTGAAGGAAATGATCTTTACATGGAAATGAAAGAATCGGGAGTCATAAATAACCAAAATATTGAGGAATCAAAAGTTGCTCTAGTCTACGGTCAGATGAACGAACCACCGGGAGCTCGTATGAGAGTAGGTTTGACTGCCTTAACTATGGCAGAATTTTTTCGAGATGTTAATGAACAAGACGTACTTCTATTTATCGACAATATTTTCCGTTTCGTTCAAGCGGGATCTGAGGTATCCGCTCTATTGGGTAGAATGCCTTCTGCTGTGGGTTATCAACCTACCCTTAGTACCGAAATGGGTTCTTTACAAGAAAGAATTACTTCTACCAAGGAAGGGTCCATAACGTCTATTCAAGCAGTTTATGTACCTGCAGACGACTTAACTGATCCCGCTCCTGCCACGACATTTGCGCATTTAGATGCTACTACCGTACTATCAAGAGGATTAGCTGCCAAAGGCATTTATCCGGCAGTAGACCCTTTAGAGTCAACATCAACTATGCTTCAACCTCGGATCGTTGGTGAAGAACATTATGAAATTTCGCAAAGAGTTAAGCAAACTTTACAACGTTACAAAGAACTTCAAGATATTATAGCAATTCTTGGGTTGGACGAATTATCTGAAGAAGATCGTTTAACCGTAGCAAGAGCACGAAAAATTGAGCGTTTCTTATCACAACCTTTTTTCGTGGCAGAAGTATTTACCGGTTCTCCAGGAAAATATGTTGGTTTAACAGAAACAATTCGGGGGTTTCAATTGATCTTTTCCGGAGAATTAGATAGTCTTCCTGAACAGGCTTTTTATTTGGTAGGTAACATTGATGAAGTTACCGCGAAGGCTATGAACTTAGAAACGGAGAGCAAATTAAAGAGATGACCCTAAACCTGTGTGTATTGACTCCTAATCGAATTGTTTGGGATTCCGAAGTTAAAGAAATAATTTTATCTACCAATAGTGGCCAAATTGGTCTATTACCAAATCACGCCCCTATTGCTACAGCTGTAGATATAGGTATTTTGAGAATGCGCCTTAACGACAAATGGTTAACGATGGCTTTGATGGGCGGTTTTGCTAGAATCGGAAATAATGAAATCACTATTTTAGTAAACGACGCAGAGAAGAGTATTGATATTGATCCACAAGAAGCCCGTCAAACTCTGGAAATAGCGGAAGCTAATTTGCGGAAAGCGAAAGGGAAGAGAAAAATAATCGAGGCCGGACTTGCTCTCAGACGAGCGAGGACACGCGTTGAGGCTATCAATTTGATTTCGTAACTTAACTGGTTGGTGTAATCAAAAAAAAGATAAGCTCTGTTTATATATTCTATTTTTATTCTGCCAATTGAATACAATCAAAATAGAATCAAGTGGAATCATATTTTGGTGTAACGAAAAAAAAAATGGAATTAAAAAATGAAATACAAAGAAAAGGATACAAAGCGGGGGGGGAAAACTAAAGTATCTCCCAATCAGTTCTACCTATCTACCTATACCTACTATTGGATTTGAACC